CGAAGTTCCGCAAAAACCTCAGCTTTCTTTGAAATATCATGAACAGTTCCTGTAGGTTGGGCCCCTTTTTCAAGGAAATATAGAATGGCAGGAACATTTGAATAAGTTTGATTCTTTATCGGATCGTAAAAACCCACTTTCCGAAGATCTCTTCCTTCTCTTCGGGATCGAGCATCAATTGCAACGATTCGATAGACAGCTCATTGGGATAGATGTAGGTGAACAATACCCCCCCCCCTAGAAACGTATAAGAAGTTTTCTCCTCGTACGGCTCAAGAAAAAATGATTCAAAGTTATGTTGATGTATAGAATTCTAATAGCAAATAGATCTATAAAATCATCAAATTCATTAAACTAAGTCCTTTTTTGTTCTTCTTCCCCCCCCCCCCTCAAAAAAATCATTCGTACTCATAACTCAAGTTGGATAACGCTCAAATAGCTCAAAGGACAACCCTTAGGCCTTAGGCATTTCATTTATTGAGTGGTCTCGAACCCCCTTTCTTTTTTTTGTCTCGTTTCAAATCTATTATATTCGTCATTCTAATACTAATCTTAGTTTTTGATACAATTGAAAAGGGTGTTTCCTTGTTCCGGGATCCTTAATTTATGTTTTAAATCATTGGGTTTAGACATTACTTCGATGATCCTTAATCCTTTCAAAATGGCAGCAACATACCTTTTTGTGATTTCTTTTTATCAAAGAATCATACGAACAATTGATTCCCGCGCGATACACTTTCGATCAAAAGTGTTCTACAAATTCCAACAAATTTTCTTTTTGAATTTTAAACTTGCTTGAATTCTACCCTTTCAATTTAATTTCTATATCGAAGATATACTTACAAAGTATTTCCAACTTCGTGATTGGCACTAACCCTAGATCTTTGCCCCTGAGAAATGAATCAATACTTTCTACTCGAGCTCCATCATGTACTATTTAATAACAACCCAACAAAAAAGAAAAGAGGGTTCTAGTGGAGTAGAACAAACGATGTCGAGCCAAGAGCACCTTCATTCCCATATAACTATATAATATAATTTTATTCTAAAAAATGGTGGGTGTTAAAATCCACAGCTGATCATGTCCTTCAAGTCGCACGTTGCTTTCTACCACATCGTTTCAAACGAAGTTTTACCATAACATTCCTCTAGTTTGGAGCCGATATGTAATTGATTCAATTATGGAACCGTGAATAGTCATTGTTTTAGTCGATACATAGTAATCTATATTTTTTTCTTTTTTTATGGGTGTGTAGGTATTTTTCTGAAGATGTCTAATTAAGAATTCAACTTAACCCTGTATTTTTTTGTATGAATGGGACATTTTTTTATTAGATTTTTTTCTTATATCTCTAACTCTAATCTAGATAGATTATATATTTATATATAATATGATTTAGATTTGGATACCGTTTATATCTATAAAATTAGATATTCTAATATGTATAATATAATTTTAATATTATTATAGATATGAAAAAATACTAGATATTATAAAAAAAAAAATATTACTCTAATATCTAATATAAATAATATAAATCTATTTTTAATACTTATAATAGAATACATTATAGAATATAATAGACATTTACATTTTTTTATTTGTATAATTTCAAATTAAAGGATAGAAATCAAAAATAAATGAGTTATTTTTGAATCCGCATCTTCAAGTGAGCCGATAGGATCGATTCACCAATCTAATACTTCTTCAAGTACGAAAGACCAATCTAATAATAAATCATTACAGATATTTAATTGAAAAAATTGACTACTTCAACATCATTACATGAGCATTTGAGTTAAATAAGGTTTTACAAGCCAACCAAAAAACCGCAGTTGCATTTGATCCTTATAAGGAAGATAATCTATGTTTCGTTTTGAACTAAACCAACAATGATTTAAAGCAAATACCTAGTTTTATTTCTCTTGCTTTTTTTCGTGAAGAAGATTTAGATCGTTATTCTTTCATATGATTGATAAAATAAGAACCGAAAAAATGGGGGATTTCTTTATCTTAGACTGAACAACTGTTTCGGTAAGTAATTATGGATATTCTATGTTAAATAGTTGAATTTAATAAATTTAAAAGATCATAAATCTTTTTCACAAAAACAGAAACCTCATTGTCGATGAAATAGAAGGATAACAAATACATACATCTAAAAATTGCCTTCCCGTTTTTTTAGTTTTTAGGTATTTTGTTATATTTTGTTTGACTTGAGGTTCATTAATCTTTCTGTAATTTTTCCATAAGAATCTTTCCATAAATTAAAAAGTAAATAGAATGTATGAATTGCCCCGTCTCAATTATAGATTTACAACAATTCATTAGAGCCAAAGACAAAATACCTAAAACTGAGGTCCAAAGAAAATGGATCTGTTACATACATATGAAACTTGATTGTTTGTTAATGAAATTTGTACAGACACGGATATTGAAATTGATACCTTCCACTACGGATCTATTTCACGAATAATATGGGATGATGAATCAGAAAAAAAAAGATCCTTTTTTTACGGAATGCTAGATTATCTTGTCGAGGTATAAAGCGAACGGGTCTCTTTGTTTCTATTTTGAGTTTCTCCTAACCTAGCCTTAAGGGACTTAATTGAATTCCATTAGTACCAAGAAACCCTCTTGTTTATTTTATCCACAGAGAATTAATAATTAGGAAATTAATAATTAGGATAAGGCTACCTCATTCTCATTAAGGGATAGGGGATAATAGATAGGGAATATATATATAGGCTTTTCTTTCGGATTTCGATCTAGACCTAGACTACATCATTGCGAATTCAAACGGATCTGAAACGTAAGGTTTTTATAAGTAACTCACCTTCAATATGAAATGCAGAGGGGGGGCATAGAATGAAAGGTCCATCCGACTTTTTTTGAATTCAAATTCAAACTTTTGTAATCATGATCTATGTTCCCTGACTCACAACTAGAATCAAGTACGTCGACATGCCATTTGCACTTGATTGAGCTTGTAAAAAAGATATTCTTCAGAAAAGAATGATTCAAAATAAGAAAGAATAATAGAATCGCATTCTACCCAATATTAGAATCTTAAACAGGGGGTTTAAAAAAAATCCATCTTTATTCTGATATAATTGGTATGCTCTGGGACGGAAGGATTCGAACCTCCGAATAGCGGGACCAAAACCCGTTGCCTTACCACTTGGCCACGCCCCATTTAGATTTATAGTCGACACTAATAAACACTAATATTGTTATTAGTTGTTCGTCAATTACAGTCCAAATATCTATGGAATAGATTAGAATAGATTGTTGATGGGATTTTGACACGTGTAGACATAGAATTAAACTGAATTTATTGATCATTACATATAATTCAATTAAGATATTTATGAAAGTATGATTTCTTCGATTCTCTTTTGAGACTTGAAGTATTCTTGATTGGGTGAGTTAAAAGAAAAAGAAGGATTTTTTGGTCTACCCTACTTTATTCTTTTTCCCTTATATCAATACCATATCAATAACTCAATCAAAATTCAATTATCTCCAAGAACAAAATGTTTGTTATGCTTAATATCTTTAGTTTGATCTGTATCTGTCTTAATTCTGCCCTTTATTCGAGTCATTTTTTCTTCGCTAAATTGCCCGAAGCCTATGCTTTTTTGAATCCAATCGTAGATGTTATGCCAGTCATACCTCTGCTCTTTTTTCTTTTAGCCTTTGTTTGGCAAGCTGCTGTAAGTTTTCGATGAAATATTTAATACTGCCCTAGAAAAATTCATGATTTCTTCGAGAAAAAAAACTTCTAACAATTGATAAGATTAGAAAAATCTTAGATTATGAACCCTCAATTAAAAATGAAATTATAAAAAAGAAATTAAAACATTGAAAGTCAAAGTATTGGATAGTCGCGCTAAATCTGTATCAGTTCATTCTAACCCTTTCCCTTTTCTAGTGAAAGGCACTATTAGGGGTCCCCAGAATTAAATATTCCGGGTATGAAAGACAATTTTGGAAATGAAAAACTCTTAATTACGAATTCTTTTTTTTTTATTCTTTTCCGTTTCTAGAAACTACTTCTCATATCTTGGTGTCAAAATAGGAGTCAAAATAGGATATGTGATATAAAAATGGAGAATCTATTCTCTTTTTCCCAAAAAATGATCTTGGAGATTGTGTAATGCTTACTCTCAAACTCTTTGTTTACACAGTAGTAATATTCTTTGTTTCTCTCTTCATCTTCGGATTCCTATCTAATGATCCGGGACGTAATCCCGGGCGTGAAGAATGAAGAATACAAAATAAAGCCATTTGCCTTATGCCTTATTTAAAAATTTTCTTCGGATTTTCTCTTTTCCACACCTTTATTTAACTATGAAAAAATAAAAAGGGTTCGAGAAATTCGAACGATAAATAACAATTCATCAACGGAAAGAGAGGGATTCGAACCCTCGGTACGAATAACTCGTACAACGGATTAGCAATCCGCCGCTTTAGTCCACTCAGCCATCTCTCCCATACATAAAGTAAAGATTGAAAAAGTCTTTCTTTATCTTTCTTTATTATTTTTTTATCTCTTTTTATTATATAGATATATACAACTTTTATCAGCAATTCCAATTGCATAAAGCAAGGGCTCGAAAAATATATTTCCAATAGAAATATAGACAAAAATAATATTTCTTTGGGTTTGTTCAAAAGGGCCTTTTTATTCCCACGGCCTGGCTAGGTCAGTACCTATCCGGGCCCTTTTTTGTTCCCACGAATCATAGATAGAAAAAAGTTATCTGATTTGAAAACAAAAATGCTTGGTATTAAAGCAACTAAGAAGAGCAACAACAATAATAAGAAGTTTCCATTGTATTGAATATGAATATTTAATAAATTATTTATTTATTTAATTTAGTAATTATAAAATTACTCAAATTTTTTTTTTATTAAAAAAAAAAAAAATTATAATGAAGTTTGTTATTCAAGAAATAAACTTTATTTGAATGCTTGAGTTCACAAAAAAGACTGT